ATGCGCATTATTTTAATAGTGTAAATAAGCGTATTTTAGGCCCAAATTAAACTACTAGAGGTTGTCCTGTTTCCGGGGGGTTTTCAGGAGTTTTAGTGATCTCACGAGTTTAGGGGGGTAGGGGGGTTTTACGCGCAGAAACCGGGGGCATTTTAGATATCTTTCGAGTAGAACTTCACTATATATGCTCTTGATATCCTAATATGCAATTTTTCAGTAAAGTCTTTTCATCATTCAAACTATTTACTCGCTGGGCGAGCTAAATGTTCAACCTTGTCTGTCATTACCGTGTGCACTTTGAAATGTCAAGTGAAAAGGAAAAAAAAAAAGAAAACCCCTTACCCGCTGGAGTGAATGCCAGGCATGCTGGGTCTCTCGGAGATGTACTTCACCATTAACTTATGCAAGCGTCGATGAAAGTGGGAGGGATAATATCAATAAATGGCCCTGAAGTAAGAACCAAATGCCAGGAATAGTTCATATTGTGAAACCCCCACAAATACTTGTCCCTCACCTTCAATAACCGTTAGCATTAAGAAATCAACTGATGGTAGGTTCTTACTACATCGGATTTTATGAAGTATAGGATGTTGAGAAACGTATAACTTAACTAATGAGTAGAAGTGTTCGGTCTTAAATTTCGCCTATCCTTGATTTAATTAAATGTTACTGAAAACCTTACATGCTTAATGTTTTTCTTAGTATAATGGTGTTATATGAATGGTTAACACCTATATATGGTTATTATACATATATGTACTTGAATACTATTGATTTGGTTAATATAAATTAATGGTGTTAATACATATATGTATTTGAAATACATATATGTATGTCGTTTGCGTGTGCAAAGAATAGTTTAGTTTAGAATCCTAGCTTTGGGAGTTAGGGGTGGGAGTTAAAATCTCTCTTCTTTGAGCAGTGGGGAGGATTTTAACCTCCGGCGTCCGGTTTACAAGACCGGCGCTCTGGCGCTGAGCTACCATTGCAAGCTCATCCTAAGGCCTTGTTTTCTACATAGCCAGCCATGGGGAAGAGGGCTAGGAATAAGAAGAAGTAGAGGAAGGATGCAATTTGGCCAATAATAATAAAGGGGTGTTCTACGGGTATGCCTCCGATTCATGTAAGAATGGCGACGTCTGCGATAAGGGTTCAAAATAGGAATTGGGTGATGGGGCGGAAGGTGAGGCCTCGTTGTTTAGAGGTGTGGAGGATGGGGACTACTAAAAGTACGAGGATGGAGGCAAGTAAGGCTAAGACGCCTCCCAGTTTGTTGGGGATTGATCGAAGAATGGCGTAAGCAAATAAGAAATATCACTCGGGCTTGATGTGAGGTGGGGTCACCAGAGGGTTGGCCGGGGTGAAGTTGTCAGGGTCTCCCAATAGGTTGGGGGAGAATAGCGCAAGGGCTGTGAGGGCGATAAGTAGGGCTGAAAATCCTAGGAGATCCTTGTAGGAGAAGTAGGGGTGGAACGAGATTTTGTCTGCGTCGGAGTTTAAACCAAGGGGGTTGTTTGAGCCGGTTTGATGAAGAAACAACAGATGGACTATTGTGGGACCTGCAATTACGAAGGGAAAGAGGAAGTGGAATGCAAAGAATCGAGTCAGAGTGGCATTGTCAACTGAGAATCCCCCTCAGATTCACTGAACAAGGGAGCTTCCGATGTAGGGGACTGCGGAGAGGAGATTAGTGATGACGGTGGCGCCTCAGAATGACATTTGGCCTCAGGGCAAAACATATCCGACGAAGGCTGTTATTATTACCAGGAGGAGGAGAACAACTCCAATAGTCCATGTTTCTTTGTAGAGATAGGAGCCGTAGTACAACCCTCGTCCAATATGTGCGTAGATGCAGATGAAGAAGAAAGAGGCACCGTTAGCGTGTAGATTACGGATAAGTCAGCCGTAGTTCACGTCTCGACAAATGTGGCCAACAGATGAGAAGGCTGTTGCGATGTCGGAGGTGTAGTGTATGGCTAGGAATAGTCCTGTGAGGATTTGGATGATTAAGCAGAGGCCGAGTAGGGAACCAAAGTTTCATCATACTGAAATATTAGAGGGGGCGGGGAGGTCGACTACTGCGCTATTTGCAATTTTTAGTAACGGGTGGGTTTTTCGTAGGCTTGCCATTAAGGTTCTTGTAGTTGAATAACAACGGTGGTTTTTCAAGCCATTAGTCCTGGTTAAATTCCTGGCAGGAATTATGACCTATATTATGTCTTTGTTCTTATTGGGCTTAGTGTTGGGGTTAGTAGCTGTTGCTTCTAATCCTTCTCCGTACTTTGCTGCCTTAGGGTTGGTAGTTGTAGCGGGCATGGGGTGCGGGGTTTTAGTAGGCCACGGGGGGCCTTTTTTGTCTTTAGTTTTATTTTTAATCTACCTAGGGGGAATGTTGGTAGTATTTGCGTATTCGGCGGCATTGGCAGCCGAGCCTTTTCCGGAAAGTTTTGGTAGTCGACCCGTGGTATTGTATATGGTTATATATGTTTTAGGGGTAGTTGTAGTGTCGAGCACTGTGTGGGGTGGGTGGTATGAGTCTTCTTGAGTCCCAGCTGATGAGCTTGGGGATTTCTCTGTGTTTCGGGGTGATATGGGCGGGGTTGCTTTAATATATTCATCAGGCGGGGGTATGCTAGTAATGAGTGCCTGGGTTTTATTACTTACATTGTTTGTTGTGTTAGAGTTAACTCGGGGTTTAAGCCGAGGCATGCTTCGGGCAGTTTAGTAAATGGTTACTAAAATTGTAAGAGTAAGGGTGAGGAGGAATAAGGCAAGATATGTCTTAATTAGTCCCTGTTGTGTATTGCTAGTTGTAGTGATTAAGGGGAGACTTGAGGAAGCAATGGCTTTTGGGCCCGTTTTCTCAAGTCAGGTTTGGTCCACTATTTGACTGGCAATTGTTTGACCTAGGACTAGGTTAATTTTGGGGGTAAGACGGTGGATGATAGTGGGGAAGAATCCAAGTATATTAGAGAAGTGGTGGGAGGCCAGGTTTGGGTTTGTCTGGTATTGTTTGCTTGTTAAAGATGCCAATTCTAAGGCTAAAAGTAGGCCAATTACAGTGACAGCTAGGGCAGCTAGCTTAAGGAGAGGGTGTATAGTTATAATAGGGGTTTTAAGGGGGGTGATGCTAGAGGTGATTAAAAGCCCGGCAACGATACTTCCTCAGGCAAGACGTTTGATAGGGTTGATGACGGCTGTGTTATTTTCATTAATAGGGGAGAGGGAGTTAAATCGGGGGTGTCCCATGGACACAAAATATACGACACGAAGACTGTAGATGGCCGTGAAAGAAGTGGCGAGGAGGGTTAGAGTAAGGGCTCAGGCGTTTAGGTGGGATGTGTTCAGGGCTTCGATGATGGCATCTTTTGAGAAGAATCCGGCTAGGAAGGGGGTGCCGGTGAGGGCGAGGCTACCGATTGTTAAGCAAGAGGAAGTAAAGGGGGTGAGGTGGTGCATGCCTCCCATTTTACGAATGTCTTGTTCGTCGTTTAGGCTGTGAATGACTGACCCTGAGCATAGGAAAAGTATTGCTTTAAAGAAAGCGTGGGTGCAGATGTGTAGGAAGGCTAGTTGAGGTTGGTTTAGTCCGATGGTAACCATTATAAGCCCAAGTTGGCTTGATGTTGAGAAAGCAACAATTTTCTTAATGTCATTTTGAGTAAGTGCGCAGGTTGCTGTAAAAAGGGTAGTTAGGGCCCCTAGGCAGAGGCAGGTGGTTAAAGCGGTTTGGTTATCCTCCAGCAGGGGGCTTATACGGACAAGCAAGAAAATGCCGGCAACAACCATGGTGCTTGAGTGTAGTAGGGCAGAGACCGGTGTGGGACCTTCCATGGCAGAGGGGAGCCAGGGATGAAGGCCGAATTGAGCGGATTTGCCAGTGGCGGCAAGAATCAGACCTAAAAGCGGGAAGGTGAGATCGAAGTCTTTAGAGGCTGCGAAGATCTGCTGTATTTCTCAGGAGTTTAGATTTATGGCTATCCATGCTATGGCAAAGATCAGCCCGATATCACCGACGCGGTTGTAAACAACGGCTTGGAGGGCGGCGGTATTGGCATCTGCTCGTCCGTACCATCAGCCGATGAGAAGGAAGGACATAATACCGACACCCTCTCAACCAATAAATAGTTGGAATATGTTATTTGCTGTTACTAGGATGATTATAGCGATCAGGAAGATCAGAAGATACTTGAAGAACCGGTTTATGTTGGGGTCCGCGTGTATATATCAGGATGCAAATTCAAGAATCGATCAGGTCACGTATAGGGCAATAGGGGTAAAAATAATTGAGTAGTGGTCAAATTTAAAGCTGATACTAATGTCAAAACACGTGGTGTTTATTCAGGTCCAGGAGGTGACGATTGCTTCAGCCCCTTCGTTAAAAAACAGAAAGAGTGGGAGAAGACTAACAAAAAAAGCCAGCTTGACTGCTGTTTTAACGTGCGTGACGGCCCAGGTGGGGTCTTGGATGCGGGGTGTGAGGGTCGAGAGTACAGGGTAAGCTAATAGTGTAAAAATAATAATTAGGCTCGAGGTCATTATAAGTGAAGTGGGGTGCATAGCTGCTACTTGGATTTGCACCAAGAGTTTTTGGTTCCTAAGACCAATGGATGAGCTGTTATCCTTTAGGAGCAGGCCGAGTGAGCCCTGGGGTCCAACCAGGGTCGCGGAGATTAGCAGTCTTCGTTGCTGGCGAGCCTCTCTCGGTGGACAAGGGGATTTTAACCCCTGTCTTTAGAATCACAATCTAAAATTTTTGTTAAACTATGTCTACATGTGGTTCATCCTCAGATTAGCTCGGGCTTTAAGATAAGCAGGAGTAGGGGGATGAGGTGCAGGGCTATAAGTAAGTGTTCTCGTGTGTGGGAGGGGGCTAAAGCAATAATATGCGCTGGGAGGGGGCCTCGTTGGCTCATAAGGAACATGTAGAGGGAGTAGCTTGCGGTGATAAGTGTCCCTGCCCCGGTTAGTACGATGGTTCATCAAGATCAGTTGAAAAGAGAAGTAATGATCATGAGTTCACCTATCAAATTGGGGAGGGGAGGAAGTGCTAGGTTGGCAAGGCTGGCAATAAACCATCAGGCTGTTATAAGGGGGAGTACCATTTGCAATCCTCGGGCTAGGATTATAGTCCGACTGTGTGTACGCTCATAGCTTGTGTTGGCAAGGCAGAAGAGTGCGGAGGATGCAAGTCCGTGGGCGATTATAAGAATAAGGGCTCCGAAAAAGCCTCAGGGGGTTTGGATGAGAATACCTCCGACGACAAGACCCATGTGGCTTACTGAGGAGTAGGCGATAAGGGATTTCAGGTCTGTTTGGCGAAGGCAAATGGAGCCCGTTATGATTACACCCCATAGTGCAAAGACGATAAAGGGGTAGCTTAGTTCCTTGGTTAAGGGCTCTAGTATCACGACTATTCGTATCATCCCGTAGCCGCCTAGTTTTAGGAGCACGGCAGCAAGAATCATAGATCCTGCAACCGGGGCTTCAACGTGGGCTTTGGGAAGTCAAAGGTGTACTCCGTATAGTGGTATTTTTACTAAAAAGGCAAGAAGGCAGCCGGCCCATCACAGTTTATGGGCGTAGGATGTTATTTCTACGGGGTCTGAGTACGGAAGGGTAAGAAGTGATAGGGTGCCGGTGCTGTTTTGAAGGAGGAGTAGGGCTACAAGTAGGGGGAGTGAGCCGGCAAGGGTGTAAAAAAGAAAATAAATGCCTGCGTTAAGGCGTTCGGTTTGATTTCCTCAACGAGTGATAAGGATAAGAGTGGGAATAAGGGTGGCTTCGAACATAACGTAGAACATAATAATCTCAGTGGCCCCGAAGGCCATAATAAGGAAAATTTGAAGGGATGTTAGAAGGGTAATAAAGGTTCGTTGTCGGTTAAGGGGTTCTGACGCCGTATGGTTTTGGCTTGCGAGGATTATAAGGGGGAGTAACCAGCAAGTGAGCACTAGAAGGGGTGTGGAGAGGGGATCTGTGGCCATGTAAGGGTTAAGGGCGGACCAGCCTGTCTCTGCTATATTTGTGAGTCATGAGAGACTGAAGAGGGCGATTAGTAGACTGTGTATAAGGGTGGTTGGTCAAAGTCATTTAGGGGGTGTTATCCAAGCGGTTGGGATGAGCATAAGGGTGGGGATAAGAATTTTTAGCATTGTAGGAGGTTTAGGCTTTGTAGGCGATCGGTGCCGTGGGTTCGTGCGGTGGCTACGAGGAGGGCGAGGCCAGCGCTGGCTTCACAAGCTGAAAATGCTAGTAGGAGCATGGGGGCTGCGGAGAAGCTCGTGGAGCCTAGTTGCAAGGTTCAAAGAGAGAGGGCAATAAATAAAGAGAGCATTATGCCTTCTAAGCATAGAAGGGCGGAAAGCAGATGGGTTCGATGAAAGGCTAGGCCGGTCAATCCTAGTATGAAGGCCGATGAGAAGGCAAAGTGAACGGGGGTCATTAGGTAATTATGGACTTTAACCACAAGTTTTTGAGCCGAAATCAAAGGTTTTTCTTAAACTAATTTCCTATTCGGCTCACTCCAAACCCCCTTGGAGTCACTCGTAGATTAGGCCTAGGGTAAGAAGAGCTAGGACGGCTGCGGCTCACAGGAATGTTAGTAGTGGGGATGTGAGTTGATCGCCTCAGGGGAGGGGTAGAAGGAGGGCAATTTCCAAGTCGAAAAGCAAAAAAAGGATGGCGACTAAAAAAAATCGTAGTGAAAAGGGCAGGCGGGCTGATCCGACGGGGTCGAATCCGCACTCGTAGGGGGAGAGCTTTTCATGGTCGGGGGTTATTTGGGGGAGTCAAAAGGATACAATGGCTAGAATAACAGAGAGGAGGGAGGCAATAGTAATCACAGTTGTAACTAAGTTCATTATCTTTCCTTGGGCTTTAACCAAGACCGGGTGATTGGAAGTCACTTATACTAACAATTGGTACTAGAAAGATTAAGATCCTCATCAATAGATGGAGATATAGAGGAATAGTCATACGACATCTACAAAGTGTCAGTATCAGGCGGCTGCTTCAAATCCGAAGTGGTGTTCGGAGGTAAAATGGTGTAGGATTTGTCGGATGAGACAGACGGCTAAAAATGTAGAACCTATAATAACATGGAGGCCGTGGAAGCCGGTGGCTACAAAGAAAGTAGAACCATACACACCATCTGCGATAGTGAAGGGGGCTTCATAGTACTCCAAGCCTTGTAAAAATGTAAAGTATAAGCCAAGGAGAATGGTTAGGGCTAGGGATTGTACTGCTTGTTTTCGTTCCCCTTCCATAATACTGTGGTGGGCTCAAGTAACGGTTACCCCCGAAGCAAGAAGAACAGCTGTGTTAAGTAGGGGGACTTCGAAGGGGTCTAGTGTAGTGATGCCGGCAGGGGGTCAGCAGCCTCCCAGTTCAGGGGTGGGTGCGAGGCTGGCATGATAGAAGGCTCACAAAAAGCCTAGGAAGAAGAAGACTTCTGAGGTAATAAAAAGAATTATTCCGTACCGAAGGCCTTTCTGAACTGGGGGTGTGTGGTGACCTTGGAATGTCCCCTCTCGTACAACATCTCGTCACCATTGGAATATGGTAAGAAGTGTGAGAGCTGTTCCTAGTGTTATTAGGGTTGTAGACTGGAAGTGGAATCAGGTTGCAAGACCTGATGTTATTAATAGGGCAGCAATTGCTCCTGTAAGAGGTCAAGGACTGGGGTCGACTATGTGGTATGCGTGTGCTTGATGGGCCATTAAACGTTTTCTTGTAGGTATAGGGTTAGTAGAAGTACGAAGACGTAGGCTTGAATCATGGCTACAGCAACTTCAAGGAGTGTTAGAAGAACAAGGACTGTTGATGTAAGTAGTGCAACGGCAGGTATAAGAGGTATCATAACAAAGGCGGCGGTTGAGATGAGTTGGATCAAAAGATGGCCGGCTGTTAAATTAGCAGTCAGTCGGACGCCTAGTGCGAGAGGGCGGATGAAGAGGCTAATTGTTTCAATGACGATAAGAACAGGGATAAGAGGGCCGGGGGTTCCTTCTGGGAGCAGGTGACCTAGGGCGTGTGTGGGTTGGTTTCGCATTCCTACAATCACTGTTGCGAGTCAGAGGGGGGTTGCGAGTCCTAGGTTTAAGGATAGTTGTGTGGTGGGGGTAAAGGTGTAGGGGAGTAGGCCTAGTATGTTCATAGTAATTAGGAAGATTATCAAGGATGTTAAGAGAGCAGCTCACTTGTGCCCGCCTAGGCTTAGGGGGAGGAGAAGTTGCTGAGTAAAACGGTTAACAAATCAACCTTGAAGGGCTAGGAAACGACTATTAAGTCAACGAGTTGTAGGGGCGGGGTACATGATTCAAGGGAGGGTAATGGCGAGGGCAATTAGTGGAATTCCTAAGAGTGTGGGGCTTATAAATTGGTCGAAAAGGCTTACTGTCATGGTCAGGTTCAGGATTCTGTTTTAGGTTTTTCGGCGCTTTGTAGCGTCGGCTCATTGGGGAAAGTGTGAGCTATTACTTTAGGGGGGATGACGGTTAGGAAGATTAATCAGGAGAAGATTAGGATTGCAAATCAAGGCGCGGGGTTGAGTTGGGGCATGTCGCTAAGGGTGGTTGGGAGTCACCAATCTTTAGCTTAAAAGGCTAACGCTGTTCCCAGTTTAGCTTCTTAGCGAGGCGTCTTCAAGTATTCGGGACGATCAGTTTTCAAAGTGTTCTAGGGGGACTGCTTCCACTACAATGGGCATAAAGCTGTGATTTGCGCCGCAAATCTCAGAGCACTGCCCGTAGAAGATTCCGGGGCGGGATGCAATGAAAGCTGTTTGATTTAGGCGGCCTGGGACTGCGTCTATTTTAATTCCAAGAGCTGGGACGGCTCACGAATGAAGGACATCATCAGCGGAAACTAAGACTCGGATTGGGGACTCCACGGGGATTACTATTCGGTGGTCTGCTTCTATAAGTCGGAATTGACCGGGGTTTAAGTCTTGCGTGGGGATTATATATGCGTCAAATCCTAGGTCTTCGTAATCTGTATATTCGTAGCTTCAGTACCACTGATGGCCGACGGCTTTAATGGTTAGAAGGGGGCTGTTGATTTCGTCTATAAGATAAAGAATGCGCAGAGAGGGAAGAGCGATGAGAATAAGAATAATTGCCGGGAGAACAGTTCAGATAATCTCGATTTCTTGTGAGTCTAGGATATATTTGTTGGTTAATTTTGTGGATACTATTGCCACAATAATGTAAAGTACTAAAGTGCTGATTAAAAAGACGATTATTAAGGCGTGATCGTGAAAATGAAGAAGTTCTTCTATAACAGGTGAAGCTGCATCTTGAAATCCTAGTTGGGAGGGATGGGCCATAAAAGTTAAGACACGCGGGGCTTTAACCCACAACTTTGCCTTGACAAGGCGGTGTAATAATCCATTTTTACTAGTGTCTTATAAAGAAAGTGACAGAGCGGTTATGTGACTGGCTTGAAACCAGTCCATGGGGGTTCGACTCCTCCCTTTCTCGTTAGTTTGATTGAACCAGAACAAACGCAGGCTCCTCGAATGTGTGGTAGGGGGGAGGGCAGCCATGTAGTCATTCTACGTTAGTTGTTGTGAGTTCTACTGCTAGAACTTCACGTTTGGCAGCGAAAGCTTCTCAAATGATAAATAAGAACATAATTACGGCTACCAGAGAGACTAATGATCCGATTGAGGATACGGTGTTTCACAGGGTGTAGGCATCTGGGTAGTCTGAGTACCGTCGGGGCATTCCAGCCAGGCCAAGGAAGTGTTGTGGGAAGAAGGTAAGATTTACACCTACGAATATTACACCAAAGTGGATTTTTGTTCAAGTGCTGTGAAGGGTGTAACCCGAGAAGAGTGGGAATCAGTGTACGAAGCCGGCGACAATGGCGAATACGGCCCCCATCGATAAGACGTAGTGGAAGTGGGCAACTACGTAATAAGTGTCATGTAGAACAATATCAAGGGAGGAGTTGGCAAGAACAATTCCTGTTAGACCTCCGACTGTAAAAAGGAAAATAAACCCAAGAGCTCACAGAAGGGGTGTTTCTCATTTAATAGAGCCTCCGTGGAGTGTGGCAAGTCAGCTAAATACTTTAACGCCAGTGGGGATGGCGATGATTATTGTGGCGGAGGTGAAGTAGGCACGAGTGTCTACATCTATACCTACTGTGAACATGTGATGGGCTCATACAATGAACCCTAGAAGGCCGATGGCCATCATGGCCCATACCATACCCATATACCCGAAAGGTTCTTTTTTACCGGAGTAGTAGGCAACAATGTGGGAGACTATGCCAAAGCCGGGCAGGATGAGAATGTATACTTCGGGGTGTCCGAAGAATCAGAAGAGGTGTTGGTAAAGAATGGGGTCACCACCACCAGCCGGGTCGAAGAATGTGGTGTTAAGATTTCGGTCTGTTAAAAGCATAGTAATGCCCGCAGCGAGGACTGGTAGTGAGAGGAGCAGAAGGACAGCTGTGATTAGTACAGATCACACAAACAAGGGGGTCTGGTACTGAGAAATGGCGGGGGGTTTCATATTAATAATGGTCGTGATAAAATTGATTGCACCTAGAATAGATGAAATCCCTGCAAGATGAAGGGAGAAGATTGTTAAGTCAACAGAGGCTCCGGCGTGTGCCAGATTACCAGACAGAGGGGGGTAAACGGTTCACCCGGTCCCGGCCCCAGCTTCTACCCCAGAAGAGGCAAGGAGAAGGAGGAAAGAGGGGGGTAGGAGTCAAAAACTCATATTATTCATTCGGGGAAATGCCATATCTGGGGCTCCGATCATTAGGGGGATGAGTCAGTTTCCGAAACCCCCGATTATGATTGGCATTACTATAAAGAAAATTATTACGAAAGCATGTGCTGTAACAATTACATTATAAATCTGGTCATCCCCCAAGAGGGCTCCGGGTTGGCTTAGCTCGGCTCGAATTAGGAGGCTCAGAGCTGTGCCCACTATTCCGGCTCAGGCACCAAATACTAGATAAAGGGTGCCAATGTCTTTGTGATTAGTCGAGAAGAATCATCGTGTGATGGCCACAGGTAGGATGGCTGAGTTTTAAGCGGTGGATTGTAATCCCATAGACAGAGGTTTGAGTCCTCTTCTTACCAATAAGCCCCAAGGTGTTCAACATATAAGATTGCAAATCTTAAGAGGCAGACTAACATCTGCTGGGGCTTTCCCTCGCCTCTACTTGTCTGACAAGGCGAGGGAAAGGTAGGTGGATGCTCGCTGGCTTGAGCACTTAGCTGTTAACTAAGAGTTTGTAGGATCGAGGCCTACCCACCTAGAAAGGCTTTAGCTTAATTAAAGTATCTGTTTTGCATGCAGGAGATGTGGGTTAGTATCCCGCAAGTCTTATCAGGGACTGGGGGATTTTCACCCCCACTTAGGGCTTTGAAGGCCCTCGGTCTAGTGTTAGCCTAAGTCTCTTAGAGGGCCAGCAGTGCGATTGCAGCAGGGGTTAGGGGGAGTAGTAGGAGGGTGGCGGTTGTTGAAATAGTGAGCGGTAGCGTTAGTTGTGATGAAGGAAGGCGTCAGGGGGTTGTGCCTGCTGTGTTGTTGGGGGACATAGTGAGGGTTATGGCATACGAAAGGCGTAAGTAAAAGTACAGGCTAAGAAGGGCCGTGAGGGCAGCGAGAGTGGCGGTGGCGGCTAAGTCTTGTTTAGTAAGTTCTTGGAGGATGAGCCATTTAGGCATAAAACCTGTTAGTGGGGGTAGGCCTCCTAGTGACAGAAGTACTAGAGGGGTTAGGGATGTGAGGGCCGGGGCTTTGGCCCAGGAGGTGGCGAGAGCATTAATATTGGTGGCGCTGTTGAGTTTGAACACAAGAAAGGTGGAGGATGTTATGATGAGGTAGGTTATTAGGGTAAGAAGTGTAAGGGAGGGGGAGAATTGAACGACCAGAATTATCCACCCTAGATGGGCAATGGAAGAGTAGGCTAAAATTTTACGTAATTGTGTTTGGTTTAAGCCCCCTCAACCGCCCACGAGTGTAGATGCAAGACCTAGGGCAATTAAAAGTGTAGGGTTGGCAGGTTGAATTTGCAAGAGTAGTGCAAAAGGGGCTAATTTTTGTCATGTAGACAGGATGAGTCCTGTGGTGAGGTCTAGACCTTGAAGGACTTCCGGTAGTCAGGAGTGAAGGGGGGCAAGTCCCACTTTTAGTGCGAGTGCCAAAGTAATTAGGGTTACAGGCAGGGGGTGGGATATTTGTTGAATGTCCCATTGTCCTGTGAGTCAAGCATTGGTGGTGCTTGCAAAGAGTAGTATTGCGGCCCCGGTTGCTTGTGTGAGGAAGTATTTAGTGGTAGCTTCAACGGCTCGGGGGTGATGATGTTGTGCTATCAGGGGGATGATGGCAAGGGTGTTTATTTCGAGTCCCATTCAGGCAAGAAGTCAGTGGGAGCTGGCGAATGTAACGGTGGTTCCCAGGCCTAAGCCAAAGAGAAGGGTGGCTAAGATGTACGGGTTCATTAGCAAAGGAAGGAGTTTAACCAACATGTTTGGGGTATGGGCCCAAGAGCTTAATTAGCTGACCTTACTAGGAAGTGGTGTAGTGGAAGCACTAAGAGTTTTGATCTCTTAAGGTAGGGTTCGAACCCCTTCTTTCTAAGGAGTTGGGGGGACTTTAACCCTCATGTGTCACTCTATCAAAGTGGCCCTTTACTTCAGGCACAACTCCGGGGTTAAAGTTGCGGGGGTAGACCGGCGAAAGCGATAGGGAGCGCCAGGTGTCAAATAACCAATGCAAGGGTCAGGGGAAGGAAGTTTTTTCAGATAAGGTGCATGAGTTGGTCGTATCGGAATCGGGGATAAGAAGCTCGTACCCACAGGAAAAGTACTGAGAGAAGAGCTGCTTTGGTTATTAGGTTTACAGCGGTTAGTTCAGGAATAGATGGGATGTGGGAGGCGCCTAAGAAGAGTGTGGCGGATAGCGTATTCATAAGAAGGATGTTGGCGTATTCTGCGAGGAAGAAGAGGGCGAAGGGGCCTCCTGCATATTCAACATTAAAGCCCGAGACCAGCTCGGATTCGCCTTCAGTGAGGTCAAAGGGTGCTCGGTTTGTTTCGGCCAGGGTTGAAATGTACCATATGGCGGCAAGGGGTCAGGCAGGCAGAATTAATCAAACGCTTTCCTGTGCGATGTTAAAGGTTTGCAGTGTAAATCCTCCCGTGAAGATAATGATATTTAAAAGAATAAGGCCTAGACTTACTTCGTAAGAAATAGTCTGGGCGACGGCACGGAGGGCTCCGATTAGAGCGTATTTTGAATTTGATGCTCAGCCTGAGCCAAGGATGGAGTAGACTGCTAGGCTAGAAAGGGCGAGTAGAAACAGGATCCCAAGGTTGAGGTCGATGACAGGGTACGGGAGGGGTATGGGTGCTCAAAGAGTGAGGGCTAGGGTGAGGGCTAAAATGGGTGCGAGGAGGAACAATACGGGAGAAGAGGTCGAAGGACGGACAGGTTCTTTAATGAATAGTTTTAGGCCATCAGCGATGGGTTGTAGGAGTCCGTAGGGTCCAACAACATTCGGTCCCTTTCGTAATTGCATGTAGCCTAGCACTTTTCGTTCAAGAAGGGTGAGGAAAGCAACAGCTAGAAGAACTGGTACGATAAAGGTGAGGGGGTTAATAATGTGTGTGATGAGGGTGGATATCATAGTTAGGGAGAGGACTTGAACCTCTGTAGAAAGGGCTTAGGTCTTTTGCAATTGCCGGGCTCTGCCACCTTAACATGCCTTTTTCTTAGGCAAACGGGGTATGCCCTTTTGCCTACTTTAGTTGATTTCATTAGGTAGGGGGGAGGCGTGCCTGTGGCATAGGCCTCTTCTTTTCGGTCCTTTCGTACTAGAAAAAATCATATCATAGATAGAAACTGACCTGGATTACTCCGGTCTGAACTCAGATCACGTAGGACTTTAATCGTTGAACAAACGAACCCTTAATAGCGGCTGCACCATTAGGATGTCCTGATCCAACATCGAGGTCGTAAACCCCCTTGTCGATATGGGCTCTAAAAGAGGATTGCGCTGTTATCCCTAGGGTAACTCGGTCCGTTGATCGGCGTTGCCGGATCTTGTTGGTCAGAATTTCTGTTTACTAGAGCTGTAGCTCTTAGCTGTAGGAGGGGTATTCCCATTCCACGTGGGGGTTTTGTAGTTCCCCGCGGTCGCCCCAACCAAAGACATTAGGGCGGGGCTCACTTGGTTTAGTCCCTTATTGGGGGTGTTTAACGTGGGCCGCCTTGGTGTCTAAAGCTCCATAGGGTCTTCTCGTCTTATGTTTATATTCCCGCTTCTGCACGGGAAGATCAATTTCATTGACTTGAAAGAGGAGACAGTTAAGCCCTCGTTATGCCATTCATACGGGTCTCCATTTAAAAGACAAGTGATTGCGCTACCTTCGCACGGTCAAAATACCGCGGCCGTTAAACAAATAGTCACAGGGCAGGCGGGACCTCTTATTTTTTGAGTTTGCAAGAGGCGATGTTTTTGGTAAACAGGCGAGGCTTTATGTGTTTGCCGAGTTCCTTCTCTTTCTTTTAGTCTTTCCCTGGGGGCACACCTGTGTGGGTTTAACGGTTGGTTTTTGGATAGTTTTCTAGTTTTTTGGTCTAACATCCACTGCCCTCTTTATTTGGGGCCGTTAAGGTTCGGTGGGTTGTCCGTTCCGATGTACATGTGTGCAGGGAGAGAGCCGATAGCTCTCTTATTACTCATTTCAGCATAGTCACTCCCATGTTGGCATGGGATGGTCCAGTACGGTTAGGGGGATAAGATTGGGTGATCAGGATAAGAAGTATGGTTACATGTCTGAGCTTTAACGCTTTCTAAGGGGATGGCTGCTTTTAGGCCCACCAGAACATTTAGCTTTAATTATTATGATCTTTACCCTCCTGGGAAAGTTGTGTCTTGATTCAAAGGAGCTGTACCCCCTTTGACTAACTCTTTCGGTTTCTTTAATACATCAATAGGGGTCAGGCTAAGGTGAAAAGAGAAGCTGAAAGGCTGAACTTCTATTCATTTCTTGGACAACCAGCTATAACTAGGTTCGGTAGGTTTGTCACCTCTACTCAAAGCTCTCCCCACTCTTTTGCCACAGAGACGGGTACGCCCTATTGATAGGCTGTCTTGGAGTARCTCACCTAGTTTCGGGACGTCAAACTAAAGTACGCTTTGCTTGGGTTACACTTGCTAAATCATGATGCAAAAGGTACGAGTTTAGATCTCTGCTTTTTTAAGGCTTTACTGGGTTGTTTCACTTCTCTTTCAGCGTTCCCTTGCGGTACTTTCTCTATTGCGCCGTAGGCCCTTTTCTATCGCCTATACTAGGGGGGAAAAATGGTTTGTTTAAAATAAATACTGGGGTACTTAGGGGTTATTAACAGGGGTTTGTTGAAATTGTTTGGGTGGGCTAGCTGTTAGGCATCAGGGCGACCCGACTTGCACGGGTGACTTCTCAGTGTAAGGGAGATGCTTTTTCTATCTTAGCCACGCTCTGATTTTTCCAAGTGCACCTTCCGGTACACTTACCATGTTACGACTTGCCTCCCCTCTATGATTATTAGGTTTTAATNAACTGAGTGGGTGTTTTCGGGGAGAGTGACGGGCGGTGTGTGCGCGCTTCAGGGCCGATTTCAGCGGGACGCTCTATTTCCTGCTTACTGCTAAATCCTCCTTCGGGTGTACGTTTCAGTGCACCTTCCGTGTTCGCTGTAGTAGCGAATGTAGCCCATTTCTTCCCCTTCCATACGCTACACCTCGACCTGACGTTTTAGGTTGTACCAGTCTTGCTTACTATTAGACCTTCAGAGGGTAAGCTGACGACGGCGGTATATAGGCGGGAAAAACAAGGAAGGGTGAGGTTGAACGGGGGTTATCGGTTCTAGAACAGGCTCCTCTAGGTGGATCTAAAGCACCGCCAAGTCCTTTGGGTTTTAAGCTTTTGCTCGTAGTTCCCGGGCGGATAGTGGGTGTAGGGTACTATCAATGTTTACGGCTAGGCATAGTGGGGTATCTAATCCCAGTTTGTTCCGTAGCTTTCGTGGGTTCAGATCAAATAAAGCCACTTTCGTGGTTGAACTTCCTGTCTTCGGTTGCGTATAACAGTCTTGAAGATGTTTGGCTTTAGTGTGAGGTTTTAACTTAACCACTCTTTACGCCGGTGTCTATCAACTTGGGCCTCTCGTATAACCGCGGTGGCTGGCACGAGTTTTACCGGCCCTCTTAGCTTTAACTAAGTCAAGTTTTCACTTATGGCTTAATGTTTATCACTGCTGAGTTCCCTTGAGGGTGTGGCTAAGCAAGGTGTCATGGGCTTAATGGGGTGTGCCTGATACCAGCTCCTTGTTCCCGGGCGGGGGACTGTAGGGCATTCTCACAGGGGTGCGGATACTTGCATGTGTAAGTTTGGCTAAAGTTGATAGTAAAGTCAGGACCAAGCCTTTGTGCTTGCGGGACTTTCTAGGGTCCATCTTAACATCTTCAGTGTTATGCTTTAGTTAAGCTACGCTAGC